GTTAGCGTAATTTAACTAAAATATAACACTGAAGATGTTAAAACGAGCCCTAGAACGCTCCGCAAACACAAAGGCTTGGTCCTGGCTTTTCTGTCAACTCTAGCTAGACTTACACATGCAAGTATCCGCATACCCGTGAGGATGCCCTACAGTCCCCCGCCCGGAGACAAGGAGCTGGTATAAGGCACAATTATTTAGCCCACGACACCTTGCTTAGCCACACCCCCAAGGGAATTCAGCAGTGATAAACATTAAGCTATAAGTGAAAACTTGACTTAGTTAAAGCTAAGAGAGCCGGTAAAACTCGTGCCAGCAACCGCGGTTATACGAGAGGCCCAAGTTGACAGCCATCGGCATAAAGCGTGGTTAGGAGAATTTTAAACTAAAGCCAAACACTCTCAGAACTGTTATACGTACCCGAGAATTAGAGGTCCCCCCACGAAAGTGGCTTTAACCCATTCTGACTCCACGAAAGCTGAGAAACAAACTGGGATTAGATACCCCACTATGCTCAGCCCTAAACTTTAATAGTACTATTATTGACTATTCGCCTGGGAACTACGAGCGCTAGCTTAAAACCCAAAGGACTTGGCGGTGCTTTAGATCCCCCTAGAGGAGCCTGTTCTAGAACCGATAACCCCCGTTTAACCTCACCCCCTCTTGCTCTTACCGCTTATATACCGCCGTCGTCAGCTTACCCTGTGAGGGACTAATAGTGAGCAAAATCAGTACAACTCAAAACGCCAGGTCGAGGTGTAGCATATGAGGGGGGAAGAAATGGGCTACATTTTCTGAAACAGAAAATACGGATTATGTAATGAAAACACATTATGAAGGAGGATTTAGTAGTAAGCAAAAAATAGAGTGTTTTGCTGAAACCGGCCCTGAAGCGCGCACACACCGCCCGTCACTCTCCCCGAATACAGGCCCTGCAATAAATAAAAAGCTACTCAAAAGAAGGGGAGGCAAGTCGTAACATGGTAAGTGTACCGGAAGGTGCACTTGGAATATATCAGAGTATAGCTAAGAAGTATAGCATCTCCCTTACACCGAGAAGTCATCCGTGCAAATCGGATAACTCTGACGCCCACTAGCTAGCTCGCACAACATCATAACATTTAGATATAGATATACACACACCAACAAATAAGCAAACAAATCATTTTTCCACTTTAGTATAGGTGATAGAAAAAGACATTCGACGCAATAGAGAAAGTACCGTAAGGGAACGCTGAAAGAGAAATGAAATAACTCAGTAAAGCACAACAAAGCAGAGCTCACCCCTCGTACCTTTTGCATCATGTTTTAGCCAGAGCCCCTCAAGCAAAAAGCATTGTAGTTTGACAACCCGAAACTAAGGGAGCTACTCCAGGCCAGCCTAATAAAAAGGGCCAACCCGTCTCTGTGGCAATAGAGTGGGAAGAGCTTTGAGTAGAGGTGACAGACCTACCGAACTTAGTTATAGCTGGTTACCTGAAAATTGGATAGAAGTTCAGCCTCTTAAGTTCTCCCCTCACCTTGATATCTTTCTAAGTGAGACACCAAGAAATTAAGAGAGTTAGTCAAAGGGGGTCCAGCCCCTTTGAATAAAGAAACAACTTTTCTGGGTGGATAAAGATCAAATTCATAAAGGTAAGTCATTGAGGTGGGCTTAAAAGCAGCCATCCTAATAAAAAGCGTTAAAGCTTGAACATTGCACTCAAACCCCTAATTCCGATTTTAGCCTCCTACTCCCCCTTCTCCTATCAGGTTTTCCCATATCATATGGGAATAATAATGCTAATATGAGTAATAAGAGAGCAAGACTCTCTCCACGCCCAAGTGTAACCCGGAACGGACCCCCCGCCGGCCATTAACGGTCCCATAACTGAGGGTAATAGGCCAAAAATAGAGAACTAGAAGACCACCCAAATATCCCCGTTAACCCTACACTGGAGCGCCTCCGTGGAAAGACTAAAAGAAAAAGAAGGAACTCGGCAAACATAATTGGCCTCGCCTGTTTACCAAAAACATCGCCTCTTGATCCCCTAAATATAAGAGGTCCCGCCTGCCCTGTGACTATACGTTTAACGGCCGCGGTATCTTGACCGTGCGAAGGTAGCGCAATCACTTGTCTTTTAAATGAAGACCTGTATGAATGGCACAACGAGGGCTCAACTGTCTCCTTTTTCCAGTCAATGAAATTGATCTCCCCGTGCAGAAGCGGGGATAAACCCATAAGACGAGAAGACCCTGTGGAGCTTTAGACGAGAGCAGCTCACTTTCAGCTTCCTCTAATGAAAGAATAAGACTAATATGAATCCTGCCCTAATGTCTTTGGTTGGGGCGACCGCGGGGCACCAAAAACCCCCCACGTGGAATAGGAGAACCCTCCCACAACCAAGAGCGACAGCTCTAAGTAACAGAACCTCTGACCCTCAAGATCCGGTTTACCGATCAACGAAACAAGTTACCCCAGGGATAACAGCGCAATCCTCTTCTAGAGACCTTATCAACAAGAGGGTTTACGACCTCGATGTTGGATCAGGACATCCTAATGGTGCAGCCGCTATTAAGGGTTCGTTTGTTCAACGATTAAAGTCCTACGTGATCTGAGTTCAGACCGGAGTAATCCAGGTCAGTTTCTATCTATGTTATGCTTTCTTCTAGTACGAAAGGACCGAAGAAAGGGGGCCTCTGCTAAAAGCACGCCCCCTCCTTATCTAATGAAAACAACTAAATAAGACAAAAGGACGTACCCCCCCGTCTAAGAAAATGACATGTTAGGGTGGCAGAGCCCGGATATTGCGGGAGTCCTAAGCTCTCCCCACAGAGGTTCAAATCCTCTCTCTAACTATGATAATAACACTAGTATTGCCCATTATTAACTCTCTTATCCTGATCGTCTTTATCCTCCTAGCCGTTGCTATTCTCACATTAGTTGAACGAAAAGTACTGGGCTACATACAACTACGAAAGGGCCCAAACGTAGTCGGACCTTACGGCCTCCTTCAACCCGTCGCAGACGGCCTAAAACTATTCATAAAAGAGCCCGTTCGTCCCTCCACCGCCTCTTCCCTAATGTTCCTCTTAGCCCCCATCCTAGCCCTAACCCTCGCCCTAACCCTTTGAGCCCCTATACCTCTACCTTCCCCCATAGCCGACATAACCCTCGGAGTTCTATTCATCCTAGCTATCTCCAGCCTAACTGTTTATACCATCTTAGGATCAGGATGAGCATCAAATTCAAAATACGCCTTAATCGGGGCCTTACGAGCCGTCGCCCAAACTATTTCCTACGAAGTCAGCCTAGGTCTTATTCTCCTCAGCACAATTATCTTCGCAGGTGGCTTTACCCTTCAAACCTTCAATATCGCCCAAGAAACCATCTGACTAATTGTCCCCGCTTGACCCCTTGCCATCATATGGTACATCTCCACCCTCGCAGAAACAAACCGGGCCCCTTTCGATCTCACAGAAGGAGAGTCTGAGCTAGTCTCAGGCTTCAACGTCGAATACGCGGGGGGTCCTTTCGCCCTGTTTTTCCTAGCAGAATACGCAAACATTCTACTTATAAACACCCTCTCCGCAATTCTATTTTTAGGCACGTCTATTATTTATTACGCCCCTGAAATCTCAACCCTTCTCCTTATAATTAAGGCCACACTTCTTTCAACTGTGTTCCTATGAGTCCGAGCATCCTACCCCCGATTCCGTTATGACCAGCTAATACACCTTACCTGAAAAAACTTCCTACCCCTCACATTGGCTATAGTTATCTGACATTTCGCCCTCTCCCTTGCCCTCGCAGGCCTACCCCCACATCTATAGCCCTGGAGCTGTGCCTGAAGTAAAGGGCCACTTTGATAGAGTGAATAATGAGGATTAAAGTCCCTCCTGCTCCTGCCTTTAGCATTAGAAAGAAGGGACTCGAACCCTACCTTAAGAGATCAAAACTCTTCGTGCTTCCGCCCTACACCACTATCTAGTAAGGTCAGCTAAACAAGCTTTTGGGCCCATACCCCAACCATGTTGGTTAAAATCCTTCCTTTACTAATGAACCCCTACATTTTAATAACCCTTGCATTTGGCCTTGGCCTCGGGACCCTAATTACCCTAACAAGCTCCCACTGGCTTCTTGCTTGAATAGGGCTTGAAATAAACACACTAGCGATTATTCCCCTCTTAGCCCAACACCACCACCCTCGAGCCACAGAAGCTACTACCAAGTATTTCCTCACCCAGGCAACTGCCGCCGCAATACTACTTTTTGCCAGCACCACAAATGCCTGACTCTCAGGCCAATGAGAAATTCAACAAATAACACACCCCCTCCCCACTACGATCATCACACTGGCACTAGCACTAAAAATTGGCCTAGCACCACTACATGCCTGACTCCCCGAAGTACTTCAAGGCCTTGACCTAACCGCTGGTCTCATCCTCTCCACTTGGCAAAAAATCGCCCCCTTCGCCCTCCTTCTACAGATTAACGCCCCTACCCCCCTCATACTTATCTCACTTAGTCTCTTATCCATCTTAGTCGGAGGCTGAGGGGGATTAAACCAAAATCAACTACGCAAAATCCTTGCATACTCATCAATCGCCCACCTTGGGTGAATAGTTTTAGTCCTCCAATTCTCCCCGTCCCTAACACTCCTAACCCTCTCCCTCTATATTATCATAACCTCTTCCCTATTTCTCTCCTTCAAAACAAACAAAACTACCACTATTAACTCCTTAGCCACATCATGAGCAAAAACCCCCACCCTCACACTTCTAATTCCTCCCATCTTACTCTCTTTAGGAGGCCTACCTCCTCTCACAGGCTTTATGCCCAAATGACTTATTCTCCAAGAACTGACAAAACAAGACCTTGCTCTCGCCGCAACTGTAGCCGCCCTTTCCGCACTATTAAGTCTCTACTTCTACCTCCGTCTCTGCTATGCTATAACCTTAACAATGTCCCCCAACACCATCATTAACACCATACCCTGACGTCTCCCCTCCACCCAACTCTCATTACCCCTGTCCATCACTGCCTCCTTAACCATCTGCCTCCTCCCCCTAACCCCCACCATCTTAACCATAACTACCCTTTAAGGGGCTTAGGATAACAACTAGACCAAGGGCCTTCAAAGCCCTAAGCGAGGGTGAAAACCCCTCAGCCCCTATAAGACTTACAGGACACTAACCTACATCTTCTGCATGCAAAGCAGACACTTTAATTAAGCTAAAGCCTTTCTAGATAGGTAGGCCTCGATCCTACAAAATCTTAGTTAACAGCTAAGCGCCCAAGCCAGCGAGCATCCATCTACTTTCCCCGCCTGCCCGCACAAAACAGGCGGGGAAAGCCCCGGCAGGTAATGAGCCTGCTACTCAAGGTTTGCAACCTTGTGTGTAGAACACCTCGGAGCTGATAAGAAGAGGGCTTAAACCTCTGTTCATGGGACTACAGTCCAGCGCCTAACTCAGCCATCTTACCTGTGATAATTACACGTTGATTCTTCTCTACTAATCACAAAGACATTGGCACCCTTTATCTAGTATTTGGTGCTTGAGCCGGGATAGTCGGAACCGCCCTAAGCCTTCTAATTCGAGCAGAACTAAGCCAGCCAGGCTCCCTCCTAGGAGACGACCAGATCTACAATGTAATCGTAACAGCACATGCATTCGTAATAATTTTCTTTATAGTGATGCCCATCATGATCGGAGGCTTCGGAAACTGACTAGTTCCTCTGATAATCGGAGCCCCTGATATAGCATTCCCGCGTATAAATAACATAAGCTTCTGACTGCTACCTCCTTCATTTCTCCTCTTACTTGCATCCTCCGGAGTAGAAGCTGGGGCCGGAACAGGCTGAACAGTCTACCCCCCTCTGGCCGGAAACTTAGCCCATGCCGGTGCATCCGTTGATCTCACCATTTTCTCCCTCCATCTGGCAGGGGTATCATCAATCCTGGGTGCTATTAACTTTATTACAACGATTATCAACATAAAACCCCCCGCAATTTCACAATACCAAACACCTCTGTTTGTCTGAGCAGTCCTAATTACTGCAGTCCTTCTTCTTCTTTCCCTCCCCGTATTAGCTGCTGGAATCACAATACTTTTAACAGACCGAAACCTAAATACCACCTTCTTCGACCCCGCAGGAGGAGGAGATCCTATTCTCTACCAGCACCTTTTCTGATTCTTCGGGCACCCTGAAGTCTATATTCTTATTCTACCAGGCTTTGGTATGATTTCACACATTGTGGCCTACTATGCCGGTAAAAAAGAACCCTTTGGTTACATAGGAATGGTCTGAGCAATAATGGCTATCGGTCTTCTCGGCTTTATTGTATGAGCCCATCACATGTTTACCGTAGGGATGGACGTAGACACCCGAGCCTATTTCACTTCCGCGACAATAATTATTGCCATTCCTACAGGAGTTAAAGTCTTTAGCTGACTAGCAACTCTTCACGGAGGTGCAATTAAATGAGAAACCCCCCTACTATGAGCTCTTGGCTTTATCTTCCTATTCACCGTGGGTGGCCTCACAGGTATTGTGCTAGCCAATTCTTCCCTAGACATTGTCCTGCATGACACTTATTACGTCGTAGCCCACTTCCACTATGTCCTTTCCATAGGAGCAGTATTCGCTATTATTGCCGCATTCGTACACTGATTCCCGCTATTTTCAGGATATACCCTCCACAGCACCTGAACAAAAATCCACTTCGGCATTATGTTCCTGGGTGTTAACCTAACATTCTTCCCCCAGCATTTCCTAGGCCTTGCTGGAATACCTCGGCGATACTCAGACTACCCCGACGCATATACTCTATGAAACACTGTCTCCTCTTTTGGCTCTCTTATTTCTCTAATCGCTGTAATCATGTTCCTATTTATTATCTGAGAAGCTTTCTCCGCAAAACGAGAAGTCCTGTCAGTAGAATTCACTGCAACTAATCTAGAATGACTGCACGGTTGCCCTCCTCCCTACCACACCTTTGAAGAACCTGCATTCGTCCAAATCCCACAAGCCTAAATAGCCAAGCCCGAGAAAGGGAGGAATCGAACCCCCTTAAATTAGTTTCAAGCCAATCACATAACCATTCTGTCACTTTCTTTAACAAGGTACTAGTAAAAGGATATTACACTGCATTGTCAAGGCAGAGATGTGGGTTACACCCCCACGTACCTTAGATTATGGCACATCCCTCTCAACTAGGATTCCAAGACGCAGCTTCACCTATAATAGAAGAACTCCTACATTTCCACGATCACGCTCTGATAATTATTTTCCTTATCAGCACCCTGGTCCTTTACATTATTGTAGCTATAGTTACCACTAAGCTCACAAATAAGTTTATCCTGGACTCACAAGAAATCGAAATTATCTGAACAATTCTTCCAGCCATTATTCTTATCCTAATTGCCCTCCCATCACTACGAATCCTCTACTTAATAGACGAAATTAATGACCCCCACTTAACTATTAAAGCAATGGGACACCAATGATACTGAAGTTACGAATATACAGACTACGAAGACCTTATATTTGACTCCTACATAATCCCCACTCAAGACTTAGCCCCCGGACAATTTCGCCTACTAGAAACTGACCACCGCATGGTCATCCCCGCAGAATCCCCCATTCGTGTTTTAGTCTCGGCTGAAGACGTTCTTCACTCCTGGGCAGTCCCAAGCTTAGGTGTTAAAATAGACGCAGTACCTGGACGCCTGAACCAAACAGCCTTTATTACATCTCGCCCAGGAGTCTTCTACGGACAATGCTCCGAAATCTGCGGGGCTAACCACAGTTTCATGCCTATCGTCATTGAAGCAGTTCCCCTAAAACATTTTGAAAACTGATCATCCCTAATACTCCAAGACTCTTCGCTAAGAAGCTGAACCGGAATAGCGTTAGCCTTTTAAGCTAAAGATTGGTGGCCCCTACCCACCCCTAGCGACATGCCACAACTTAAACTCAAACCCTGATTCCCTATTCTAGCCCTCGCTTGACTAATTTTTATAGCCCTAGCCCCTCGAAAAGTCATCGAGTATTCCTACCCAAACCGATTCACGCCCCAAGGCAGCAAAACTCCAAAATCCCTTCCCTGAACCTGACTGTGACACTAGGACTATTCGATCAGTTCTTGAGCCCAGTCTTTCTAGGCGTCCCCTTAATTGCCCTTGCTCTTAGCCTTCCATGAATTCTTTACCCTCAGCCCACCTCCCGCTGAGTAAACAACCGCCTCTTAGCCCTCCAAGGATGTTTCATTAACCGCTTCACACAACAAATCTTTCAACCAATCAACCCTAAAGGTCACAAATGAGCAGCCTTATTTACAGCCCTCATACTTTTCCTCGTAACCCTAAATACACTGGGCCTCCTCCCATACACTTTTACCCCCACGACACAACTCTCCCTCAACATAGCATTTGCAGTCCCCCTATGACTAGCCACTGTATTAATTGGTATGCGATACCAACCCACCCATGCTCTAGGCCATCTACTACCTGAAGGCACCCCTGCCCCTCTGATCCCCCTTCTTATTATTATCGAAACAGCCAGCCTGTTCATCCGCCCTCTCGCACTAGGAGTCCGACTCACCGCCAACTTAACAGCAGGACACCTACTCATTCAACTCACCTCTACCGCCGTATTTACACTTATGTTCCTCATGCCCACGCTAGCTTTTTTAACTTCAATTCTTCTCCTCCTTCTCACACTACTAGAAGTCGCAGTAGCCCTAATTCAGGCATACGTCTTTGTACTTCTTCTGAGCCTCTACCTACAAGAAAATCTTTAATGGCACATCAAGCACATGCATACCACATAGTTGACCCCAGCCCATGACCTCTTACAGGCGCAGTCGCAGCCCTTCTAATAACATCAGGGCTTGCAATCTGAATACATTTCCACTCCACAACTTTAATAACCCTAGGTCTAATCCTTCTTCTCCTGACGATATACCAATGATGACGAGACATCGTACGAGAAGGCACCTTCCAAGGCCATCATACACCCCCCGTTCAAAAAGGGTTGCGCTACGGAATAATCCTTTTTATTACCTCCGAAGTCTTCTTTTTCCTAGGGTTTTTCTGGGCTTTCTACCACTCAAGTCTAGCCCCTACTCCAGAACTAGGAGCATGCTGACCCCCTACCGGTATCACAACTCTCAACCCCTTTGAAGTTCCCTTACTTAACACAGCAGTATTACTTGCCTCCGGCGTAACCGTCACCTGAGCCCATCACAGCATTATGGAGGGTAACCGAAAACAAGCAATCCAATCCTTAGCCCTAACAATTCTTCTTGGCTTTTATTTTACTTTCCTTCAGGCAATAGAATACTATGAAGCCCCATTTACAATTGCTGACGGGGTCTACGGTTCTACCTTCTTTGTGGCTACAGGATTTCATGGCCTCCACGTAATTATTGGCTCCACCTTCCTTGCCGTCTGCCTTTGCCGACAAATCCAATATCACTTCACCTCTCAACACCACTTCGGATTTGAAGCTGCTGCCTGATATTGACATTTCGTAGACGTTGTCTGACTATTCCTCTATATCTCTATTTACTGATGAGGATCTTAATCTTTCTAGTACAAACGCCAGTACTAGTGACTTCCAATTACTAAATCTTGGTTCAAGCCCAAGGAAAGATAATGAACCTAGCCACCACCCTTCTCCTAACTTCCGCGACACTTTCTGTAATCCTAGCTATCGTATCATTCTGACTTCCTCTCATAACCCCTGATTATGAAAAACTCTCACCATATGAGTGTGGTTTCGACCCCCTCGGGTCAGCTCGCCTACCCTTTTCCCTTCGCTTCTTTTTGATCGCCATTCTCTTCCTCCTTTTTGACCTAGAAATCGCACTCCTCCTTCCTCTCCCCTGAGGAGACCAACTCCTATCCCCCCTCATAGCCTTTACCTGAGCAGCCACCGTACTACTTCTACTCACTCTCGGCCTAATTTATGAATGAGTACAAGGAGGGCTCGAATGGGCCGAATAGGCAACTAGTTTAAACAAAACATTTGATTTCGGCTCAAAAAATTTTGGTTAAAGTCCATATTTGCTTTATGTCCCCCATCCACTTTACATTTTCAGCAACATTTATTCTAGGCCTAGCCGGCCTAGCGTTCCACCGCTCCCACCTACTCTCCGCCCTCTTATGCCTAGAAAGCATAATACTCTCCCTATTCCTCGCCCTCTCCCTTTGGACCCTCCAACTAAACTCCACAAGCTTCTCAACCTCCCCCTTACTCTTACTAGCATTTTCAGCCTGTGAAGCTAGTGTGGGCTTAGCACTCCTTGTTGCTACTGCCCGCACCCACGGCACAGACCGTCTCCAAAACTTAAACCTCCTACAATGCTAAAAATTCTAGTACCAACCGTAATACTTCTCCCCATAGCCTGAACTATTCCCTTTCACCAACTCTGACCTACCGCCCTCCTCTACAGCCTTACCATCGCATTTATAAGCCTGACATGACTGAAAACCACCGCCGAAGCCGGCTGAGCCTTCCTTAGCCCCTACATGGCCACAGACCCTTTATCAACCCCACTGCTTGTCCTTACTTGCTGACTTCTGCCTTTAATAATTCTAGCCAGCCAAAACCACATATCCGCCGAACCTCAAAACCGCCAACGTACATATATCTCCCTACTTACATCACTTCAAATCTTCCTTATTATAGCATTCGGCGCCACAGAAATAATCATGTTTTACCTTATGTTTGAAGCTACCCTCATCCCTACCCTCATCATTATTACTCGCTGAGGTAACCAGGCTGAACGCCTTAACGCTGGCACCTACTTCTTATTTTATACATTAGCAGGCTCTCTCCCCTTGCTAATCGCACTCCTTCTCCTACAAAACTCGGCAGGCACCCTTTCTCTTCTAACCCTCCAATACAAGCCCCCTATACAACTCTTCACCTACGCCGACAAACTATGATGAGCAAGCTGTTTACTAGCATTCCTAGTGAAGACCCCTCTTTACGGAATTCACCTCTGACTCCCTAAAGCTCATGTCGAAGCGCCAATTGCCGGCTCAATGATTCTAGCCGCCGTCCTCCTAAAACTAGGCGGTTACGGTATAATTCGCATTATGTCCCTCCTTGAACCCCTCAGCAAAGAACTTTGCTACCCCTTCCTAATCTTTGCCCTCTGAGGAGTAATCATAACTGCCTCAACCTGCCTCCGACAGCCCGACCTCAAATCCCTAATTGCCTACTCATCTGTTAGTCATATGGGCCTCGTTACAGCAGGCATCCTCATCCAAACACCCTGAGGACTGACCGGGGCTCTAATCCTAATAATCGCTCACGGCCTTACATCATCCGCCTTATTCTGCTTGGCCAACACAAATTATGAACGCACCCACAGTCGAACAATGATCCTAGCGCGAGGCCTACAGACCGCCATCCCCTTAATAACTACATGATGATTCATTGCTAGCCTAGCTAATCTTGGCCTTCCCCCTCTACCTAATTTAATAGGAGAATTAATAATTATCACCGCTCTTTTTAGCTGGTCTAAATGGACTCTTCTATTCACAGGAGCCGGAACCTTAATCACAGCCAGCTACTCCCTCTATATGTTCCTGGTCACACAACAAGGACCACTCCCACCCCACATTATTGCGCTAGACCCTACCCACTCACGAGAGCACCTTCTAATGGCTCTCCACCTAATCCCCCTGCTCCTCCTCATTACCAAGCCCGAACTGCTCTGAGGGTGAACCGCTTGTAAATATAGTTTAAACCAAAATGTTAGATTGTGATTCTACAGACAGAGGTTAAACTCCTCTTATTTGCCGAGAGAGGCTCGACAGCAACAATGACTGCTAATCTTTGTAACCCTAGTTAAACCCCAGGGCTCACTCGCCCGCTCCTAAAGGATAACAGTCATCCGTTGGTCTTAGGAACCAAAAACTCTTGGTGCAAGTCCAAGTAGCAGCTATGTACCTTACCTCTCTTATCATAACCACAAGCCTGGCCTTAATCTTCTTACTTCTTCTCTACCCCATCATTATGACTTTTGTACCCAGCCCCCAAAACACTAACCACTCCCCCATCCAAGCCAAAACAGCAGTTAAACTCGCCTTTTTTGTTAGCCTAATCCCCCTCTTCCTCTTCATCAACGAGGGGGCCGAAGCCATTACTACAACCTGGTCATGAGCCAACACCTTGACATTTGATATCAATATTAGCCTCAGCCTCGACCTCTACGCTATTATCTTCGTTCCAATTGCCCTCTATGTAACCTGATCTATCCTAGAGTTTGCCTCATGATACATGCACGCAGACCCCCTTGTAGACCGGTTTCTAAAGTACCTCCTAATTTTTATCATTGCAATAATTATCCTCGTAACCGCTAACAACCTCTTCCAACTCTTCATTGGCTGAGAAGGAGTAGGAATCATATCTTTTCTCCTCATCGGATGGTGATACGGACGAGCAGATGCTAACACCGCAGCTCTCCAAGCAGTTATTTATAACCGAGTCGGAGACATCGGACTAATTCTTGCCATAGCCTGAATCGCAACAAATCTAAACTCCTGAGAAATCCAACAAATCTTCATTACAGCTAAAAATTTTGATCTAACCCTGCCCCTCCTGGGCTTAATCTTAGCCGCAGCCGGCAAGTCCGCACAATTTGGTCTTCACCCCTGACTGCCTTCCGCAATAGAAGGGCCCACACCAGTATCTGCTCTACTCCACTCTAGCACAATAGTCGTAGCCGGAATCTTCCTCCTGATCCGCCTCTTCCCCCTCATAGAAGGAAATTCAACGGCCTCAACCACATGCCTATGCCTCGGAGCCCTTACTACCCTCTTTACTGCCACCTGTGCTCTCACTCAAAACGATATCAAAAAAATCGTTGCATTCTCTACATCAAGCCAACTAGGCCTAATAATAGTAACAATTGGCCTAAACCAACCTCAGCTTGCCTTCCTGCATATTTGCACCCATGCTTTTTTCAAAGCAATACTCTTCCTATGCTCTGGCTCAATCATCCACAGCCTAAACGACGAACAAGATATCCGCAAAATAGGCGGAATACACACCCTTACCCCTTTTACCTCCTCTTGCATAACCCTTGGCAGCCTGGCCCTGACAGGAACCCCCTTTCTAGCCGGCTTCTTCTCTAAAGATGCAATTATTGAAGCAATAAACACATCCTATTTAAACGCCTGAGCCCTAGTCCTTACACTTCTCGCTACTTCCTTCACCGCCGTCTACAGCCTACGAATAATTTTCTTTGTATCGATGGGCTCTCCCCGATTCAACCCCCTCTCTCCTATCAACGAAAATAACCCAGCAGTTATTAACCCCATCAAACGCCTAGCCTACGGGACCATTATTGCAGGCCTACTAATTACCTCAAATATGTTACCAATCAAGACACCAGTAATGACGATGCCTCCACTGCTCAAACTTGCCGCCCTCACTGTCTCCATCCTCGGCGCCCTAACAGCCCTAGAACTCGCCTCCCTCACAACCAAACAATTCAAATCCGCCCCCAACCTCACACTTCATCACTTTTCAAATATGCTTGGCTTCTTCCCTGCAATCACCCATCGTTCCCTGCCCAAACTAAGTCTTCTACTAGGCCAATCAATTGCCAGTCAAACAATTGACCAAGCCTGACTAGAAAAGACCGGTCCAAAATCCCTCGTAGATCTTAATACCCCGGTAATCGCAACAACAAGTAATATCCAACAAGGTATAGTCAAAACTTACCTCTCATTATTCTTTTTTACCACCATCCTCGCCACACTCCTCTTAGTCTACTAGACAGCTCGCAACGTCCCCCGGCTGAGACCCCGAGTTAACTCTAATACCACAAATAATGTTAACAAAAGAACCCACGCCCCCATAATCAATAGCTTTCCCCCAGCCAAGTACATTAATGCGATGCCTCCAATGTCCCCCCGAAATACTGATACCTCACTCAACTCGTCCGCTGAAATTCAAGACCCCTCATACCACCCTCCTCAAAACCCCCCTGCAACCACCCCCACCCCTAATAAATAAACTAATATTATTCCCAACACAGGCCAACTCCCCCACCCCTCTGGGTAAGGCTCAGCAGCGAGCGCTGCTGAATACGCAAACACAACTAATATCCCCCCTAGATAAATTAAAAATAAAATCAAGGATAAAAAAGACCCTCCATGACCCACCAAAACTCCAAACCCTGTACCCGCGACCACTACCAGCCCTAATGCTGCAAAATAAGGAGAGGGATTAGAAGCTACTGCCGCTAAACCTAAAACTAGCCCAAACAATAATGAAAACATAAAAAAGACCATAGTTTTTACTCGGACTTTAACCAAGACTAATGACTTGAAAAACCACCGTTGTACTTCAACTACAAAAACCAAATAATGACAAATCTCCGAAAAACCCACCCCCTACTAAAAATTGCAAACGACGCATTAGTTGACCTCCCCACTCCTGCCAATATTTCAGCTTGATGAAACTTTGGCTCCCTACTTGGCCTCTGTCTCGGCGCTCAAATTCTTACAGGCCTATTCCTTACAATACACTACTGCTCGGACATTACAGCCGCCTTTTCCTCCGTAGCCCACATCTGCCGTGACGTAAATTACGGTTGACTAATTCGAAACATACACGCAAACGGAGCTTCCTTCTTCTTTATCTGCATCTATATGCACATCGGCCGAGGGTTGTACTATGGCTCATACCTGTACAAAAACACTTGAAATGTGGGGGTAGTCCTTCTCCTACTAGTAATAATAACTGCCTTCGTTGGCTACGTCCTTCCTTGAGGACAAATGTCCTTCTGAGGAGCCACCGTCATTACTAACCTTCTCTCAGCAGTCCCCTATATTGGTAACTCCCTAGTCCAATGAATCTGAGGGGGCTTCTCAGTAGACAACGCTACCCTCACCCGATTCCTGGCCTTCCACTTTCTTCTTCCCTTTGTTATTGTAGCAATAACAATAGTTCACCTCATTTTCCTCCATGAAACAGGGTCAAACAACCCAACAGGCCTAAACTCAGATGCAGACAAAATCTCATTCCACCCATACTTCTCCTACAAAGATCTTCTAGGCTTTACAATCCTCCTCCTCGGCCTAACCTCACTAGCCCTCTTTCTACCCAACCTCCTTGGAGACCCAGACAACTTCACCCCCGCCAACCCGCTAATAACCCCACCCCATATTAAACCAGAGTGATACTTCCTGTTTGCCTACGCCATTCTCCGCTCTATTCCTAACAAACTAGGAGGAGTCCTCGCACTTCTATTCTCAATCTTAGTCTTAATAGTCGTACCCATCCTCCACACCTCCAAACAACAAAGCCTCACTTTCCGACCCCTCGCCCAACTATTATTCTGACTCCTAATTGCAGATGTCATTATCCTTACTTGAATCGGAGGGATACCAGTTGAACACCCCTTTGTTATTATTGGACAAGCAGCATCCGTTCTATACTTCATAATTTTTCTCATTCTCATACCTGCAGCCAGTTGAGTAGAAAACAAACTAATTAACTGATAGCGCATTAGTAGCTCAGTGTCAGAGCTCCGGTCTTGTAAGCCGGCTGCCGAAGGTTAAATTCCCTCCTACTGCTATCAAAGAAGAGGGATTTTAACCCCCTCCCCTAACTCCCAAAGCTAGGATCCTAAATAGACTATTCTTTGCCGGACTCTGCCTCCCGTACATATATGGACTACCCCTATATAATATATTAACTATGTATGTATGGTTTAGTACATATAATGCTTGATAAACATTAATTGTACTAATACATGATGAATATGCACATACTATTAAGAAATACATAGACTATTAATGTAACTTTAAATATAAATGTTTTTAAATTAAACGAAATTTAAGACCTATCACAACACTCATAAGTCTAGTTATACCAAGTATCCCCATCCCTAAAATATCAAAATTAATGCGCAGTAAGAAACCATCATCAGTTGATTTCTGAATACATACTATTCGTGAAAGGTCAGGGACAAATATCGTGGGGGTTTCACTTAGTGATCTATTCCTGGCATTTGGTTCCTATTTCAGGGGCATAACTTGTTAACTCCTCATTCTTTCCTTGAAGCTGACATAGGTTAATGGTGGAGTACATATTACCCTTTACCCACCATGCCGAGCATTCTTTCCAGCGTGCATTTGGTTCTCTTTTTTTGGCTTCCTTTCACTTTGCATTTCACAGTGCACACGGTAATAGCTGACAAGGTTGTACATTTCCTTGAATTAAAATAAGTTAGTCAATGTTAGAAGACATATACACAAGAATTGCATAACTGATATCAAGTACATAAAGAGTTATTTTTTCTCGAGACTTATCATGAATTGATCACCCCGGGTTTTGCGCGTTAAACCCCCCTACCCCCCTACACTCGCGAGATCACTATCATTTCTGCAAACCCCCCGGAAACAGAAAAACCTCGACTGGTAGGTATACCTCTTCCAAAAATGTGTCTATTTACACTATTACAATAATGCAATT